ATGCTACTTTTCAAAAATCAACTTCATTGATTATTGATTGATTCAAAACACCTCTTTCTTGATCGTGATAGTTTCTATGGATCTTTTCCAAGTTAGAAGAAAGGTGAAATCACCCGATTTCCTGGATTAGATATAATCTATTTCCGTAGATTCGCTATCGGACAAATACTTTCCATATTCTTTCTCTAGTTAGATTTCGTTTTTTAGTATTGGAAATTTTTTTGAAGTTCATTGCTGAATAAGTTCTATTCTCTTTAATAAAAAAAAAATTCAATAAAATAAACTTCCCTTTTTGTCCACTACTCTATTCGAATTCTACCTAATAAATAAAAAAAAAGTTCTGATACATCTGGAAAACTGACACCACGACTAAGAATTTTTGACGAACAGGATCAAAAAGAATCAATCATTACTCTTTCGACATAAGAAAAGGAATTTTCTACACCCTTTAATCTTGTGTCGAAAGAGTAAGAAGACGAATAATCCCCCCGAGACTTATTTGTTTTGTTCCTCACATTTACATTTATAATTCTTTTTCCTTATGCTAATAAATCTATCTATCCCAATTGGATTCTGATTCTATTTGAAATAGAATCAAATGCCTTAGTTTTTAGTTTTATGACTTAGAACATTGAAATATAGTAATCATAACAAAGTAAATAAAAGGTTTTTCAGCATTTCATTTTTTTTTTATCATACATAATCGACAACAATAATTGCGTTCTTTTTACGAACTTGGTGTCAATAAATCTGCGAGTCTAGAAATTCATTTCGGCTAATTGGACCTTCTCAAATTGTTTCTTTTTAAGAACCAAAAAGATTTGTGCCAAAATAACAGATCCCAAGAAAAATAAAAGACCTTGGACACGTGATGGATCTTGAAGTACTATTTCGGCATCTCCCTGACCAAATCCACCAACATTAGGATTACTGGTTAATGGTTGATCCACTTTGATGGATTCACCCTCTGAAACAAGAAGTTCTGGTCCTGGAGGGATAATATCAACCACTTGACGTCCATCCGACGGATCGGTTATGGATATTTCATATCCCCCCTTTTCTTTTCGTGTTATTTTACTTACTATACCCGCTCCTGTCGCATTATAAATTGTATTATTACTCTTGCTTCCATCGGGATAAATCTGCCCCCTTCCCCTATTACCGCCTACGTATATAGGATATTTTAAGAAGTAAGCATCTTTCTTAGTAGCGGGGTCAGGAGAAAGAATAGGAAAGGTGATTTCACTATATTTCTGACCGGGGACAGGCCCTATCACAAGAATATTTTTTTTAGTAGGACGGTAGTTCTGAAAAGACAAATTTCCTATCTTTTCTTTCATATTGGGAGAAATCCGATCGGCAGGAGCTAACTCAAACCCCTCCGGTAAAATAAGAACAGCCCCCACATTCAAACCCCCCTTCTTACCATTAGCAAGAACTTGTTTCACTTGCTTATCATAAGGAATTCGAACAACTGCTTCAAATACAGTATCGGGAAGTACCGCTTGTGGAACCTCAATATCCACGGGCTTATTAGCTAAATGGCAATTGGCACATACAATACGTCCAGTCGCTTCTCGTGGATTTTCATAACCCTGCTGCGCAAAAATGGGATATGCACTTGAAATTGACGTACGGGTTATGATATATATCATAAGCGATACCGAAATAGATCGAGTAATTTGTTCCTTTATCCAAGAAAAAGTATTTCGAGTTTGCATGGTCTAATCGTTGATCCGAAAATTTCTACAATAAATTGGGTAGGTTACTAGTATAGGTCACTATCCGCGATTCTGCTATTTATTGGAATCATTTTACTGGAATACTCTGGGATGAAAACCCCCGGATAGAAAGTTTTTTGGATTAGATTAATATTGATTGATCATTTCTCAATCATTCATTGAATGATAAATAACTACAAGTGATGGTGATACACGATTTAAATAACGGAAAATCCAATATTTAAAAAGAGTATCCAGAATTACTGGAAAAGTTGAAACAAGACCAGATATAATTTGATCATTATGAATAAATCCAAAATCTTTGTAGACAGAACCAATCATTAGTTCCCACCCGTGGGGTGAATGAAATCCGATACATAAATCCGTTATTAAAAGAATCAAAAAGGCTTTTATTGTATCACTTAAATTATATAGGAATTCCTGAGCCCAAGAGTTAAGAATAACCAGCTCTTCATTACCTAAAACGGAATAGCCGCTTAGAATAACAAAACATATTAGATTTGTCGATAAGTGCAAAATCATATGGATACGATCCTCATTGTGTATCTTGATTAATTGGATCGTTTCTTTTTGGATTCCTATAGGAAACTTTTGTAGATGTGTCTCCGAATATTCCTTCAAAATTTCGTCCAATAAGAGGATTTCCTCTAATTCTATGAACTTTTCTAGAATACTTTTTTCTTGAATATCATTCCAAAAAATTTCGGAATGACCGGCATTCGACCAATTAGTCACCCAAGATTCCACACTTTTCATAAACGAGAGAGAAATCCACCAGGGCAAAAATACTATAGATGCAAGATACAAAAGAGGAGTCAATGCTTTCTTTTTTGCCATTTTTCATCTGTGAATTGTTAATTAACCCCATCGACTCCCTGTGCTCCATATTTTTTTCACACATGAGTTCTAGACAAGGTATTAAATCTATTTATTTGTGATTTTTTTCAATATCTAGAGAAAGTACAGAAATAGACCAAGACTCTACTTCGAATTCGAATGGAGAAATAATAAACAATCTTGAGATATCTTAATTCATCAAATCTCCAACAAGTGTCTCCTTTCGATGAATGACCGAAAGAAGCACTTTCACTTTAATGAATCAATATTATTGAAATTTTGAGCCGAAAGAACTCCTTTTCTATAAAAAGAGTAAATATTTCGAAATAATTGACAATATATGATTTTTCCGCATTTTATGATTTCTCTTCATATAAAGTATCAGTTACAACAAATCTGAAGAAAAAATCAATTTCTTTTGAAATCGTTTGATATATGAGATGAATTGATTCGAGTCGTTCCACTTGTGACTCGATACAATTGAGTTGCATGGATTTAGATACGCCTAACAAACAAAAAATTGTTTTATAGTTGTTCGATATACGCCGAGTTTGGCTCGACTGAATGCTCAGGTTAAACTTCAGTTAAGTTATATTATAGAAACAAGAATGCTTTTTTCCCTTCTGCTGAAAAAGCATTCGTTCTTCAGCCAGCTCCTTTTCTCAAAGGACCTCAATTGGTACGCGCAAGAAATAAGCCAATTCCGCAGCTTTTTGTTCAATTTCTCGTGGAGTCAAATTCGCATCAGTACGGGTCAACGGAATAGCCCCTCGCCCTCTAATGTCCATATAAAGGACACGGCGAGCAGAAATACCCTCTTTGGCTTCTATTCTAACGGATTGAATATCTTTTATAAGGAATCGGAGGAATATGCGACGGTTTTTTCCAGGAAATCCCCAACGAAAAATACAAACTATTCCTTCCTTTTTATCGAATCGATCATAACCGCTACCTACATTCCAGGAAATTGTACACCACAAATAGGAACTAATAAAGAGACCCGCGATCCCGTAGAAAGACATCACGATCCCTTGTGGAAAAAAAAGGATTTGTTGAGACGGAAAAAAAGATATCAAATTTCTACCAAGATAACTAGAAGTTCCAACCAATAAGAATCCTAATGAACCTAAAAAAACGATAAGGGCCCAGAAAAAATTACTTAATTTTCGAGATCCCGTTATAGGTTCTATCCATATGTGTTCTGATCGCCAACTCATATTTGATCTAATTTCATTTTATTGGAATTGGGAGAATGCCCCAAATTTTATTTTCCTTTTTTGGTTCCAAAGGAACTCTCATCAACTAGCACTAGTTTGATGTGAACTAGTACTAGTTTGGGGTGAACCTTTAGTAAGTTTAGTAAGGAGTAATTCATCAAATTGGTTCGATCTAAAATAATAATAACATACCCTTCATATCATCCCAATATATATTGATATACATATAGATCCACCAACTTTACACATTTAGTTATGCAGTGATACTGATCTATTTGAAACTAGTTAGAATTCATTTATTTTCCTATAGATCATTTTCTGCAGGCATAAGAGCTTTTGTTTCGGCGGAAATCACATGTTATACCATATTTCATTTCTCAAAATAAATATCTGTAATCTGTAGTAGGTTACAAGTCTAAGTTTCAAAAAAAAAAAAAGAAGATCTAAACAATCTTGTTTTTTTGAACATGAAGAAATAAAGAAGCCATTGCGAGTGCCGGAAATACTAGGCCTACTAAGGGCACCAAAACAGAAGGAAAATTCAAAGTTGTCATAAGATGGGGTACCTCGGTTGACTATTTGTACCTGTTATTTTTTTGTTGAATATTTATATTTATAATTATAATCCAAAATTGTAATTATTCTGAAGTTGTAGTTCGTAGTAGTTATTATCAATTAATGCAATAATACTAATGAATTCCATTTGCAAATTCTTAGTAAATAGAACTAAATAGTGGATATATAGAATAAGTCCAAGGAATGTAGAACTAAATAAATGGACTTATTTATCTTTCTATATGAAAGAAAAGATACCTATGATAAACAACTTTAGTCTTTTTCGTCGTTTTTTTGTGTCTTGTCTTCTAATTCTAATTTAATAAAGAAAAGAAAGAGTTTCTTACAAATTTGCGAAAGGCGGAAATTGATGCTTTATTACACTATCTTTTATTACTGAATTTCCCGAAAGGGGCAACTCACCCTTTATATCTTGTTCAATTGCTAGGGACTTATTAATTAAATTCATTAGTAATGGGGAAGCTGGGTAAAAAAAAAGAGTTATCCACAATTTTGGATTCTTTCTACAATTAGATCTTAGGTTACCCAAGAAAACTACATTCTTATTTACTTTGATTTTGATAAATGTTTCCTACAAATCAAATAATGGAACTTAGTGCACTCTACTTGATTGAATTTGAATTCAAAG